TTTTATACTAAAAATTATTATTTAATTTTTAAACTTTTTTTAAATTATAAAATTAAATTATAATGGATTTATTTGGTAAATCGATAAAAATTTTAGTTCATCCAAAATTTTTCTAAGTCCCAAAATTTGAAAATTTGATTATAAAAATTTACGAAATTTATAATAGAAAGAAAAAAAGAATTTTAAAATTTTAATTTTAAAATTAGGATTTTTAATTTAATTAGATAGAATTTTGGGTAAAATTTAATTTAATCATGAAAAATAATTAAAAATTCCTGTATAAGTGTTAAAAATTATGGTTTTTAATTAAATTAATAATAAAATTGTTTGGGTTAATTTAGATGTTATTAAAAAAATAATTAATAATAGAAAGAAATAATTTTAAAATTTTAATTTTAAAATTAGGATTTTTAATTTAATTAGATAGAATTTTGGGTAAAAATTTAATCTAATCATGAAAAATAATTAAAAATATAAAAAGGGTTTAAAAATTAGGATTTTTAATTTAATTAGATAGAATTTTGGGTAAAATTCTATCTAATCATGAAAAATAATTAAAAATATGAAAAGGGTTTAAAAATTAGTTTTAATTAAATTATATAAAATTTTGGGTAAATTTAATTTAATTGAAGGAGAAAATAGTCTTATATTTATTAAAGTTTTTTAATAAATAATAAAAATCTGTTAGGATTTTTACTGCACTAGCAGGAAGATAGCTTGAGTAGTATTTAAAAAGGATGTTTTTTATTGGATATGTTAATATGAAAGTAAAATTATTTAGTTGTATTTTTTATTGCGATTATTTTATGTGTATATATATAATGTTATAAACTCACTTTTTCTTATAAAAGATTTTTAGCTTTTTTTTATTATGAAAAGTAGAATTATATGTAAATTTTTGTGTGATAAAGATTTATTTTTAAATAAGATAAAAGATTGTAAAATAATCGCAATAAAAAATATTATTAAATTTATGAAAATAATAAATAGGTAATTTTTATAGTATGAACAAAATTTGTGCCAGCAGTTGCGGTTAGACAGATTATGCAATAATAAATTATTGGTTAGCAGTTAATAAAAAAAAATGAAATAAGAAAAAGGTTTATTAAGTGAAATTTTAAATTTTTAGAGTATTTTGTATGAGAAATTGAGGCTGAGAAAATTTTATATTAAACTAGGATTAGATACCCTATTATAGAGAAAGTAGATAGTTAAGACCAGATTAGTATTAGTTATGTTCTTGAAAATTAAGAGAGTTGGCGGTATTTTAGTCTATTCAGAGGAACCTGTCCTATAATTGATGACCCACGTTTTAAATTACTTGTCTTTTAAGTTTATATATCGCCGTAGGTTGAATATTTTTTAAGAATTAGAATATTCAAGATTTTTTATTAAGAAAGGAATTCAGGTCAAGATGTAGCTGATAGATAAGAAGAGATGGGTTACACCAAATTTATTTAGATGGATAAATTTTTGAAAAAAATTTTGAAAGTGGATTTGAAAGTAATTTTATTAAAATTAATAGAATGATTTTAGCTCTAAAATATGTACATATCGCCCGTCGCTTTCATCCCAAGGTGAAATAAGTCGTAACATAGTAGATGTACTGGAAAGTGTATCTAGAAAGACAAACTAAAGCTTGAAAAGTTTTTTATTTACATTAAAAAGGGTACTATATATTTAGTATAGTTTGAAAATAAATAATTATTTATTTATATTAATTATGAAAAATTTAAAAAAAATAATTTTTATTTTTATTAATATTTTATGAAAAAATATAATTTATGATAGTTTATTAGTATTGTGAAAGAAAGAATTAATTTGTGAAAAAGAAAATTTTATTTTTTGTACCTTGTGTATCAGGGTTTATTAATTAAAAATTATATATTATAATTTTCTCGAATCAAAAAGAGTTATAATTTTATATTTTTTATTGTTGAATAAATATTATAAATAAAATTATGGAAGTGAAATGCTAGTCGATTTTTGATATATCTAGTTTTTAAAGAAAAAAATTTAATTTTTTTTATATTTATTATTAAAATTAATAGTAATTATTATAATAATATAATTTTAAATTTTTAGGGATGAGCTTAAAAATTGATCTATATAATTTAATTAAAACTAATTAATAAGTAGAATTATAAGTTTTTATCTTTCAAAGTGTTTTATAACTGTTTAAATATAAAATAAAGATTTATATAAATATTTATATTTTTTATTTAAATTTAAATTTTAATGGAAAAAATTTAGAAATTATGATAAAATTAGTATAAAATTATTTATAATATAGATTAATTTTTTAGGTTAATTAAAGGAACTCGGCAAATATATTTTTCACCTGTTTATTAAAAACATGGCCTTTTGATTATAATTTAAGGTCGAGCCTGCCCAATGAGTAGTTAAATGGCTGCGGTAATTTGACCGTGCAAAGGTAGCATAATCATTAGTTTTTTAATTGAAAGCTGGAATGAAAGGTTTGATGAGAAAATAACTGTCTCTAATTAAATTAGTTAGAAATTTATTTTTAAGTAAAAAAGCTTAAATTTGTATAGAAGACGAGAAGACCCTATAGAGTTTTATATAGGTTTATATTTATGTTTTTTAGAATTAGTATTTAAATATAAGTCTTTATTTAGTTGGGGTGATTGAAAAATTAAGAGAACTTTTTTTGTAAGAGAACATTAATTTATGAGTAATTGATCCAAAAATTTTGATTATAAGAATAAATTACCTTAGGGATAACAGCGTAATTTTTTTTTAGAGATCTAATCGAAAAAAAAGATTGCGACCTCGATGTTGGATTAAAATAAAGGATTGGTGTAGGAGCTAATCTGTTAGGTCTGTTCGACCTTTAAAATTTTACATGATCTGAGTTTAAACCGGCGTAAGCCAGGTTGGTTTCTATCTCTATAAAAATAAAATATTTTAGTACGAAAGGACCAAGTATTTAATTTAAAATTTTAATTTGGAATAATATTAGTTATTTTGGCAGAAAAGTGCAATAGATTTAGAATCTATTAATGTAAATATTTTACAAATAATACTTGTTATTGAAAGATAAAATTTTGATTATGATTTCTAGTTTAATTTTAATTATTTGTGTTTTATTAGGTGTGGCTTTTTTAACTTTAATAGAACGAAAGGTTTTAGGGTATATCCATATTCGTAAAGGACCAAATAAGGTGGGATTTATTGGTTTATTACAGCCTTTTAGAGATGCTATTAAATTATTTTGTAAAGAACAATCTTATCCTTTTATATCTAACTTAAGAATTTATATTTTATCTCCTATTATAAATTTATTTTTAGCTTTATTATTATGGATGAGTTTACCTTTTTGATCTATAAATTTTAGATTTACTTTATCTATTTTATTTTTTTTAAGAATTTCTAGACTTAGGGTTTATACAATTATATTGGCTGGATGGTCTTCAAATTCTAATTATGCTATATTAGGAAGTATACGAGTAATTGCTCAAACAATTTCATACGAAGTAAGAATAATTTTAATTTTATTAAGATTTTTATTATTAGTTAAAAGTTTTGATTTTTTAGATTTTTCTAAGTTTCAAGAGAATGTTTGATTTTTATTTTTATTTTTGCCTTTAAGGATAGTGTGATTTGTAATTAGATTGGCCGAGACTAATCGATCACCTTTTGATTTTGCTGAAGGAGAATCAGAATTAGTTTCTGGTTTTAATGTGGAATATAGAAGAGGAGAATTTGCTATAATTTTTTTGGCAGAATATGCAAGAATTATTTTTATAAGTTTTGTTTGTAGAGTTATTTTTTTAGGGGCAAATTTATATTCTTTTTTTTTTTTTTTTAAGGTTATTTTTATAGCTTTTTTATGGGTTTGGGTTCGAGGAACTTTACCTCGTTATCGTTATGATAAATTAATATATTTAGCTTGAAAATCTTATCTTCCTTTATCCTTAAATTTTTTATGTTTTTATTTTGGGATAGGAATATTTTTGTGAACTCTTTTCTTTTAGTTAATTTTTTTTAGCATATAAAAAGTTAATAGAGAATTAAATATCTCTTTTTTTTACTTTCAAGGTAAATACTTATACAAGTTCATTAACTTATTTTATAAAAATAATTAAATCTCAAAGTTTTGCAATTAAAGGGTTAATAATAAAATAAAGAAAGTAGGACAGGGCAAGAATTTGACCAATAAGAATAAATGGTATTTCGACGGGACGTGCACCAATTCAGGTTAATAAAAAAATTGTTGAGGTTAAGGTTCAAAATATAATTTTATTTATCGGGTAAAATTGAGTACTTTGATATTTTTTTTTATTGATAAAAGGTGAAAAATATAGAATTGCGATGGAGAATACTAAAGCTAACACACCTCCTAATTTATTAGGAATGGCTCGAAGAATTGCATAAGCAAATAAAAAATATCATTCAGGTTGAATATGAACAGGGGTGATTAATGGATTTGCTGGGGTAAAATTATCAGGATCACCTAATAAGTAGGGGTTTTGAAGAGATAAAATAGTTAATACTACTATTATTATAAAAAATCCTACTAAGTCTTTAAAAGTGAAGTATGGGTGAAAAGAAACTTTATCAAGGTTACTTAATACACCAATAGGGTTGTTTGATCCTGTTTGATGAAGGAGAAAAAGATGAATAATAACTATGGCTGAGATAATAAATGGAAGAACAAAATGAAAAGAAAAGAATCGAGTTAGTGTAGCATTATCCACAGCAAACCCTCCTCAGATTCATTGAACAAGGAAAGTGCCTAAATATGGAATTGCAGAAATTAAGTTAGTAATTACTGTTGCTCCTCAGAAGGATATTTGACCTCACGGTAGCACATAACCTAAAAAGGCAGTGGCTATTGTAATAAAGTAGATTGTTACTCCAGAAATTCATGTTTTTATTAAATAATAGGATCCATAATAAAGACCTCGTCCGATATGGGTAAATAAGCAAATAAAAAAGAAAGAAGCTCCGTTAGCGTGGAAAATTCGAAGAAGTCATCCATAATTTACATTTCGACAAATATGGGTAATTCTATTGAATGCAAAGGAAATTCTAGAACAATAATGTATTCTTAGAAAAAATCCTGTTAAAATTTGAACTAAGAGGCAAAGCCCAAGTAAACTCCCAAAATTTCATATAGAAGTAATATTTGTTGGAGTGGGTAAATTTACTAGGGATGAATAAATAATTTTATAAATAATGTTTTTTTTAATAATTTTTATCATTTATTTTTGTCGTAATGTTCCAAAGTTCTTTCCAATAATTTTTACAATAGCAATTAAAGTAATGAGTAAATAAATTATTAAAAATATTATGATTAGGGAATTAGGTCAATTATAAAATTTATTTAAAGTTAAATTTGATATAATATTTGATTGAGACAGATTAATAATTGAGTGGTTAAAAATATTAGAGTAAAAAGGATCTTTATTTTTTCATGATAGTAAAATAAAAATTATTAGGATAATTCAGATAGGTAAAATTTTAGGTATCTTAAATTTTTCATTTGAAGCAATTCTGGTCATATATATAAATATAACTAATATTCCACCAATTATAACTAAAAATAAGATGTAACTAAATCAAAAATTAAAATATAGAAATCCTGAAGATAGAGAAATTAAAATTGTTTGGATTAATAAGATACACCCTAAAGAAAGAGGATGATTTAAGAAGATAAAAATGAAAGAAAATAGTCAGTTTAGGCTTAAGATTAGAAAAAAAATATCAGGAAATAGTTTAAGAAAAATTTTAATTTTGGAGATTAAAAATAAAGAGTAATCTTTTTTCCTGAAGTTTTAAAAGAATTATCTTATTGTTGGTTTACAAGACCAATATTTTACTTAAATTATTAAAACAAATGTTAATATACCTTTATTTTTATACTTTATTTATTTTTTTTTTTTCTAGAATATTTATCTATGTTTTTAAACATAAACATTTTTTATTAATATTACTGAGATTGGAGTCTATAGTATTATGTTTATATTTTTTAATGATACTATGAGTTTCATATTATTTTTTTGAATACTTTATTTGTGTTTTTTATTTAACTATAAGAGTTTGTGAAGGTGCTTTAGGTTTATCAATGTTAGTTTTATTAATTCGAATATATGGGAATGATCAAATAATTCTTTTTGATAGGTTATGATAGAATTTAGGTTAGGTTTGATATTTTTGATACTTTTATTTTTTATTGATTGTTATTATTGGCTTTATTTAGGATTTTTATTATTTATAAGGTTTAAATTTATGTTGAAATTAGGAAGCTTCATATTTTTATGTAAAATTTCATATTTTATAGGATTAGATTTATTATCTTTTTGTTTAATTTTATTAAGATTTTGAATTTGTTCTTTGATAATTTTAGCAAGAGAAATATTATATAAAATAAATTATTATTGAGAATTGTTTTTATTTTTAATTTTATCGTTAATAATTAGTTTAATATTTACTTTTAGGTCTATAAATATGTTTTTATTTTATTTATTTTTTGAGATTAGTTTAATTCCTGTTTTATTATTAATTCTTGGATGAGGAGTTCAACCAGAACGAATTTCGGCAGGTGTTTATTTAATATTTTATACTCTTTTAGTGTCTTTACCTATAATATTAGGGTTATTTTATATTATAAATTTTTTTAATACTTTAGAATTTTATTTTTTTACAAATTTAAATAGGTTTTTATTGTATATATGTACAAATTTGGTATTTTTTGTAAAAATTCCTATGTATTCAGTTCATTTGTGACTTCCAAAGGCTCATGTGGAAGCTCCTATTTCTGGCTCAATAATTTTAGCTGGAATTATATTAAAATTAGGGGGATATGGATTAATACGTGTAATAAAGATATTTATTGAAATTGGTTTAAAGATTAATTTTATTTTTATTGTAATTTCCTTATTTGGGGGTTTAATTATTTCTTTAATATGTCTCCGTCAAAGAGATATAAAATTATTAATTGCTTATTCTTCAGTTTCTCATATAAGATTAGTTTTATCTGGTATTTTGACTATAAATTCATGAGGAATATGGGGGGCATTAGGTTTAATAATAGCCCATGGTTTATGTTCGTCGGGGTTATTTTGTCTAGCAAATTTATCTTATGAACGAATTCATAGTCGTAGTATTTACTTAAATAAAGGTCTTATAAATTTTTTTCCAAATATATCTTTATGGTGATTTTTATTATGTTCTTCTAATATAGCAGCACCTCCTTCATTAAATTTGTTAAGAGAGATTTTACTTATTAATTCTTTATTTTTATATAGAAAATATCTTTTATTTTTATTATTTTTTATATGTTTTTATAGAGCAGCTTATTCATTATTTTTATATTCTTATACTCAACATGGAAAATTTTATTCTGGTTTGTATTCATTTTCTCAAATTAATTCACGAGAATATTTATTGATATTTTTACATTGAGTACCTTTAAATTTACTAATTTTAAAGAGTGATTTTATAATTATATGAATTTATCTAAATAGTTTATTAAAAATTTTAATTTGTGGAATTAAAGAAATAATTATTAGTTATTTTAGATAATTTCAATTTGCATTTTATATTATAAAATATTTATATTTTATTCTTTATGTTTATATTTTTTAAGTTTATATTTATTAAATTTAGATTTTACTTTATACTTAGAATTAAATATTTTAACTTTAAATTCAATTTCTATTGAAATGATTGTATATTTTGATTGGATATCTTTAATATTTATAAGATTTGTATTTTTTATTTCTTCCTTAATTATAAATTATAGAGAAGAATATATAATAGATGATAAAAAATTAAAACGATTTATTTATTTAATAGTTATGTTTGTATTTTCTATAATATTAGTGATTATAAGACCTAATTTAATCTCTATTCTTTTAGGGTGAGATGGGCTAGGATTGGTATCTTATATTTTAGTTATTTATTATCAAAATGTAAAATCTTATAATGCAGGGATATTAACTGCACTTTCAAATCGAGTCGGGGATGCAGCTATTTTGATAAGAATTGCTTGAATATTCGATATAGGAAGATGAAGTTTTTTAAACTATATTGATTATTTTTTAATAAATAAGGAGATGATTTGAGTGGCAAGATTTATTATTTTAGCATCTTTTACTAAAAGAGCTCAAATTCCTTTTTCTTCTTGACTTCCAGCTGCTATAGCAGCTCCTACACCAGTTTCATCGTTAGTTCATTCCTCAACTTTAGTTACAGCAGGAGTTTATCTTTTATTTCGGTTTAGAGATTTATTTAGAGAAAATTTTATAAGATTTATTTTATATATTTCTCTTTTAACAATGTTTATAGCAGGTTTAGGGGCAAATTTTGAATTTGATTTAAAAAAAATTATTGCTTTATCAACTTTAAGACAATTAGGGATAATATTAGTAATTTTTAGATTAGGGGATAAAATATTAGCTTTTTTCCATTTATTAATCCATGCTTTATTTAAAGCTTTACTTTTTATATGTGCTGGATTTATCATTCATAATATTATAAATTGTCAAGATATTCGATTTATAGGAAGATTGATTTCTTATTTACCTGTGACTTGTTCTTGTTTTAATATTAGAAATTTAGCTTTATGTGGTTTACCTTTTTTATCTGGATTTTACTCAAAAGATTTAATTGCTGAAATTTTATCAATACAGTTTATAAATTTTATTATTTATGCTCTTTTTTTTATTTCTGTTGGTTTAACGGTAGCTTATTCAATACGTTTATCGTATTATGTGTTATTAGGAGATTTTAATATAATATCTTTAAATTTTTTAAAAGAAGAAAAAAATCAAATGTTAAAAAGAATAATAATTTTAGTGTTTTTAGTTATTTTTAAGGGTAGAGTTTTAATTTGATTGATATTTCCAACTCCTTATTTTATTGTTATACCTTTTTATATAAAAATTATGACTTTGTTAATAATTTTTGCAGGAATTTTATTAGGTTACGAATTTTCTCAAATTAAGTTTTACTATCAAAATAAATCATTAAAGTTTTATCATTATTCAATATTTTTTTCTAATATATGAAATATGCCTATTCTTTCAACTTTAGGGGTTAGACCTTATTTTTTAACATTAGGACAACTTTATTTAACTAAAATAGATTATGGGTGAATAGAATATTATGGAAGAAAAAACTTATTTTTTTTAGTTAAGTTTTCTTCTCAATTATTTCAGAGTTTTTCTCATAATCATTTAAAAATTTTCATAGGAATTTTTTTTTTTTTTTTTTTTTTCTTGATTTTATCTTTCTTTTTCTTAAATAGCTTAAATTTAGAGCATGGTATTGAAGATACCAAGGTAATAAGAATATTTTTAAGAAATTTATAAGATCTAAATCTAATTTTACAGTGAAAATGTAATGTTTTTTTTAAACTATATAAATAGAATCAAAAACGGTTATTCTCCGCTTAAGAATAAAGTTAGAAGCTTTTTCTTGGTTTTCTTGATTCTTTAATTGGAGAATAACTCAATTTTATCATTAACAGTGATATACCTCTATTTTGGTTTCAATTAAAAATAAGGATAATAAAATATCAAAATTTTAGGTCGAAACTAAATGCAAAATTTTTGCTTCTTATTTTAAGATAAATAAATTTTATATTTTTTAATTGCAAATTAAATGTTTTTTTTAAACTATTATCCTGTTATTTTACTCAATTTAATGAACCTTGATTTTGCTCATGATAAAGACCAAATAATAGAATTATAACAAAGATATTAAAAATTAAGGAAAAATTTATAATATTAGAAGTTTTTGTGATTAAAATAGTAGGAAGAAGAAGAGATAGTTCTACGTCAAAAATAACGAAAATTACGGCAATTAAAAAGAATTGGGAAGAGAATGGTAGACGGGCAGAGTTTTTAGGGTCAAACCCACATTCAAAAGGACTATTTTTTTCTCGATCATAGAAAGTTTTTTTTGATGTAATGTTTAGGATAATAGATAAAATAATTAAAATTATTAAAATAATGATTCTTTGATAAAAAATTATTTTGATTACTTATACTAGAAATTCTAGATTTTTTAATTGGAAGTTAAAAATAATTATTATATTATATAAGTAATATTTAAATTATTTTATCTTCTTCATCAGTATATAGAAATATATAAGAATAATCAAATTACATCAACGAAATGTCAATATCAAGCAGCTGCCTCAAATCCAAAATGATGGTTAGAGGAAAAGTGATTTAAGTATATACGAATTAAGCAAATAAATAGAAAAATAGATCCAATAATTACATGGAGACCATGAAGGCCTGTAGTTATAAAAAAAGTAGATCCATAAACTCTATCAGAAATGGAAAATGGGGCTTCTTTATATTCAAAAATTTGAAGAGTTGTAAAGTAAAATCCTAAAAGTACTGTGATAAAAAGGCTTTGTAAAGATTGAAAGTAGTCATTTTCTATGATAGAATGATGAGATCATGTAATTGTTAGTCCTGAAGATAATAAAATTAAGGTATTAAGAAGAGGGATTTCTAATGGGTTAAAAGGTTTAATTCCTTTTGGTGGTCAATTTATACCTAGTTCAACTCTAGGGGATAGGCTAGAGTGAAAAAATGCTCAAAAAAAAGCTAAGAAAAAAAAGATTTCAGAGGTAATAAAAAGTATTATTCCTCATCGTAATCCTATTGTTACTTTTAAAGAGTGATGTCCTTGAAAAGTTCTTTCTCGAACAATATCTCGTCATCATTGGAATGAGATAACAATAGTAGAAAAAGTTCTAAATATTAATAAATTTGAATTATGGAGATAAAATCATTTGGTTAAACCTAATATAAATGAAAATATTCTAAAAGAAGTAAGAATAGGTCAAGGTCTTTTGTCTACTAGATGAAAAGGGTGATTTTTTTTTGTTTTCATTTATACTTCTCTAGAATATAGGGTAGCTAAAATAGAAAATACATATGATTGAATAATAGCTACAGCAGATTCAAGAATTAATAAAAGAATTTGAGTAAAAATTAAAATATTTAATATGTATGGTGAAAGTGTGGGTCCTGAATTACCTAGAAGAGTTACAAGTAAGTGACCAGCAATTATATTTGCTGTTAAACGAATAGCTAAGGTTCCAGGACGAATAATGTTGCTAATAGTTTCGATAATTACTAAAAATGGGAGAAGTAAATTAGGTGCTCCTTGAGGAACTAAATGGGCTAATATATGAGTTGTATTTTTAAATCATCCAAAAATTATAAATCTTATTCATAAGGGAAGACTAAGAGCTAATGTAAAACATATATGGCTAGAAGATGTAAAGATATAAGGAAAAAGACCTAATAGATTATTTATTAAAATAAATGTAAATAGTCTTACAAAGAAAAGGGTTCTTCCTTTCAGGTTCTTATTTTTAATTAAAATTTTAAATTCCTTATGAAGAATATTTAATATTAAAATTCAAAATAGAGTTATTCGAGAAGGGATTAGTCAGTATGTTGATGGAATGATTAAAAATAAAATTAGGGAACTTATTCAGTTTAATGAAATTGAAGAGGAAGTTGAAGGGTCAAAAGAAGAGAAAAGATTTGCTATCATTTTCAATTTATAGGAATATAAGATATTTTGATTGTTTTAAATTTTGGCTTGTATAAAAATATGTAGTAATTAAAAATCCTAATTAAAATTAAAATTATGAAAAAATAAATGTATAATAAAATTCAATTTATTGGTGCTATTTGAGGAATTAAAAATTATTATTTTATATAATAATTTTAGCTTGACAAGCTAACGTTATAGTTTAACTAAATTTTTCATTAGAAGTAGGAGCTATTCTACTATAAATTGGTTTAAGAGACCAGTGCTTGCTTTCAGCCATCTAATGAATTTAAATTAATAATTCAGTTTAAAAAAAAAGATGGTGAGATTCTTTCGATAACAATAGGTATAAATCTATGATTTGCTCCACAGATTTCTGAGCATTGACCAAAAAATAGTCCTGTTCGATTAATATTAAAGTTTGATTGATTTAATCGTCCAGGAGTTCCATCAATTTTGACTCCTAAAGAAGGAACTGTTCATGAATGAATTACATCAGTAGAAGTTACAATAATTCGAATTTGAGAATTAAAAGGAATTACTATTCGATTATTTACATCTAAAAGACGGAAATTAAATGGTTTTAGTTCATTTATAGGAATTATATAAGAATCAAATTCAATATTTTTATAATCTGAGTATTCATAAGATCAATATCATTGATGTCCAATAGCTTTTACTGTAGTTATAGGATTGTAAATTTCATCTATAATATATAATAATCGTAAAGATGGAAGAGCAATAAGAATTAAAATAATTGCTGGGAGAATAGTTCAAATTATTTCAATTATTTGTCCTTCTAATAAAAAACGATGAGTAAATTTATTAAATAGTAAAGATAAAAGAATTTGTCTTACTAGAATTGTGATAACAATTAAAATAGTTAATGTATGATCGTGAAAAAATATTAATTGTTCTATTAATGGAGATGCTCTATCTTGAAGTAAAATAGTTTTTCATGTTGCAATTTCTAAAAAAAGTATAAACTTTATATTTGGAGCTTAAATCCAATGCACTTTTCTGCCATATTAGAAATTAGTTACAATTGGAATTTCATCATAGCTATGGTCAGTTGGGGGAAAATATTGAAATCATTCAATTGATGAGGATAGGTTAAAGGCGGAAAGATTTATTCGTTTTACGAGGAAAGCTTCTAAGATAATAAAAATAAAATAAAAGATTCTAGATAATGAAATAATTCTTCCGATAGATGAAATTATATTTCATATATAGTAAGCATCTGGGTAATCTGAGTATCGCCGGGGCATGCCTCTTAATCCTAGAAAGTGTTGGGGGAAAAATGTTGTATTTACTCCAATAAATATGGTAATGAATTGAATTTTTAAATATTTTGAGTTTAAAGTTAATCCTGTAAATAGAGGGAATCATTGGATAATTCCTGCTAAAATTGCAAATACGGCTCCTATTGATAAAACATAGTGAAAATGAGCGACTACATAGTAAGTATCGTGTAAAATAATATCAATAGATGAATTTGCTAGAATAACTCCAGTCAGGCCTCCTATTGTAAAAAGAAAAATAAAACCAATAGATCATAAAGTTGCTGGGTTAAATTTAATTTTTGTACCATGGTAAGTAGCTAATCAACTAAAGATTTTAATTCCAGTGGGAACTGCAATAATTATTGTAGCTGAAGTGAAATAAGCTCGTGTATCTACATCTATTCCAACTGTGAATATATGATGAGCTCATACAACAAATCCTAATAATCCAATAGCTATTATTGCATAAATTATACCTAAGACTCCAAAAGCTTCTTTTTTTCCTCTTTCTTGTCTAATAATATGGGAAATTATACCAAATCCTGGTAAAATTAAAATGTAAACTTCAGGATGACCAAAAAATCAAAATAAATGTTGATAAAGAATTGGGTCTCCTCCTCCTGCTGGGTCAAAAAAAGATGTATTAATGTTTCGGTCAGTTAATAATATAGTAATAGCTCCTGCTAATACTGGTAAGGAAAGAAGCAATAAAATAGCTGTAATTTTGACTGCTCATACAAATAAAGGAAGTTGATCTAATTTTATTCCTGTGGGGTATATATTAACAATTGTAGAAATAAAATTTATAGCTCCTAGGATAGAGGAAATTCCTGCTAAGTGAAGACTAAAAATAGCTAAATCAATAGCCGCTCCTTCGTGAGCAATATTAGCAGATAAAGGTGGGTATACTGTTCATCCAGTTCCAGCCCCTTTGTCAATAATTCTTCTTATTAAAAGTAGAGTTAAAGAAGGGGGAAGTAGTCAAAATCTTATATTATTGAGACGAGGAAAAGCTATGTCGGGGGCTCCTAATATTAAAGGAACTAATCAATTACCAAATCCTCCAATTATAATAGGTATGACTATAAAAAAAATTATAATAAATGCATGTGCTGTAACAATAGAGTTATAAATTTGATCGTTTCCAATTAGACTTCCAGGATTTCCTAATTCTGTTCGAATAAGTATACTTAAAGAAGTGCCTACTATGCCTGATCATCTTCCAAAAATAAAATATAATGTTCCAATATCTTTATGATTAGTAGAGTAAAGTCATTTATTCGGTAAGATGGCTGAGGTATAGGCAATAAATTGTAAATTTATTAACGAAATAAATTTCTCTTACTAAATTATGTAGTTTATTAAGAATATTAAATTGCAAATTTAAAGGAAAAAGTAATTTTCATAATTTAAGAATTAGATAATTTTATCTAATTTTGACTTTGAAGGTCAATAGTTTTGTTAACTTAAATTCTTAGTTTAATATAAATTTGCCAGAGTTAAACAAATTAATAATCTAAGAAGTGAAAGAAAATTAATAAAGAAATGATAATAAGAAATTTTATTTGAAAATTTGATTAAAGATTCTTTGTTTGAGAGTGAGAAAGAAGAGAAAGAAATTCGTAGATATAAAAATAAGGTAATTAGAGTAAAGATAATTAAAAAAAAGATTAAAGTGTAATAATAATTTGTTGTTAATTGAAAAATTGTTATTCATTTAGGAAAAAATCCTAAAAAAGGAGGTAATCCTCCTAGTGAAAGAAAATTTAATATAAAGAAAAATTTTATTTTTTTATTAAAAGAGAAGATTTTATTTAATTGATTAATTTCATAAATTTTATAATAATTGAAAATAATAATTATATTCAATCTAATAATAGAATAAATAGTGAAATAATAAATTCAAAGTGTGATAGAATTTAAGATTGTAGAGATTATTCAGCTAATATGATTAATAGAGGAATATGCTATGATTTTACGTAAACATGTTTGATTTAAACCTTGAATTCCTCTAATTAGTGATGAAAGAATAATAATAATTCTAAAAAATATAGGAATTTTAGTAGTGTAAAAAATTAAAATTCTAGGAGCAATTTTTTGTCAAGTTAGAATAATAAAAATTATTTCTCAGTTTAATCCTTTAACAACTTCTGGGAGTCAGAAGTGAAATGGAGCTGCTCCAATTTTTATTAGGAGGGCAGAATTGATAAAAATTGAAGAGAAAGCGAATATTTCTGAGTAAATTTTATCGGTATTAGTAAAGATAATAATGGAAAAAAGAAATAATATTGATGCTATAGCTTGAATAATAAAATATTTTATAGATGCTTCGGCAGAAAATTTGTTTTTAAATTGTTTTATTAAAGGAATTATTGCTATTAGATTAATCTCAAGTCCTATTCAAGTTATTAATCATGAGAAAGAAGAGATAACGATTATTGTTCTAATTAGTAAGATATTAAAAAATAGTAATTTGTAAAATTTAATAATTAAAAAGAAAAGGATTGGAACCTTTATAGATGGGGTATGAACCCATTAGCTTAGTTAGCTTATCTTTTACACTTTAGTATATAATGTATAAAAGTTTTTGATACTTTGGGAAATAGATGAGACTATTAAGTGTATAGTTAATATCTAATTTTTTAAATTTACGAAAATACTTAAATTTTAATGTGTTATAAAATTATAGATTTATTTAGTAGATTGATAGAAATTTTAATTTATTATTAATATAGATTAAGCTTGGATATTAATTTTGTACTAAAAATTATTATCTAAATCTTAATATCTTACTAAATTTTAAAATTAAAATTATAATGGATTTATTTGGTAAATCGATAAAAATTTTAATTTATTATTAATATAGATTAAGCTTGGATATTAA